TGTTCTATTCTGTTGGTAATAATGGAACAATTTTGTTCGTAGGAACAAAGAGAAGCAGATTTATTCTATACTCGATAAGTACCAATACGCAATGGGAGGGTTAATGCCATTTTATATGAGCGAATGTGCCCATACTTGTTTATCATTAGAGGACACTATTTGTCATATTTTTACCGTATTTTTTTCTGACTTTCTCTATTTCTCTTATTTATTTATAAATAAAATATGATATGATTAGGATAAAGTACAATATTATATTATTTTATAAAGATAATAAAATAATAAAGATAAAGATTATATTATAAAGATTATATTATAAAGATATTAATAGATAATAATAATAATAAAGGCTTTGTTACGTTTCCGCATCAAAGTAAAATATAGTACTTAGTTCTTTTTTCTTTCATTTAATGCCTATTGGTGTTCCAAAAGTACCTTTTCGAAGTCCTGGAGAGGAAGATGCAACTTGGGTTGACATATAGTGCGACTTGTCAGATATATTGGGCCATATGGGATTTTCCCGTTTTCTACCCACTCGAGATATCCCCTGTTTCGCCCACGAAAGATTAATGGAATCATCAAAAATTTGGAGCGTGAAGTGCAATTAGATCCACTTTTTGGGGGGGATTCGAATTACTATTAGCAATTAGAAGATTTTATGGTTGGCTTAGTTGGACTACTACATTGAAGTATCCAGGCTCCGTTTAAAAAAACCAAGTGGTATCTATTTTATATCATAAAGGATTCCTTTTTTTAAAGAAATCTCTTTTTTGTAAGTAGAAGTTATTTCAAACTCTTCTGTTAATCAATCAATTGAGTAATATAACATGAAGCCTTCAACTATTTTACGGAATGCGTGAATTGAAAAAAAAAAAAGAAGGGATAACTAAACGAAGTGGTAATGGGAGCATTTGTACTATATGTGCAAATAAAAATAGGGCGGATCTTTACCCGGAGTAGAGCATAAACCTAAAAAGATTAAAGGGGCCCATTTAAGAACAAGAAAATGACATCGTGATTTGGATTCAATCTCGATGAAAGAATCCATCAATGAAAAGTTAGTTGGATAAGTTTAATGAATTCTTTTTTATATTCTAGTTAATAGTTAAGTTATAAGGAAAGGAAGACAAACTCGTGTTTAGTGAAAAATCAAGGAAATCATTATAAGTTAGAAGGAACTTGCTATGAAAAAAGAAAAAGTATAGGAATCTACACATTGATTCTTTTGTTTTTTTTGAACCGTATGCGTCAAAAGGCGCCTGTACGGTTCCGGGGGGATACAATTTGACCCTAATCAACCGACTTTATCGAGAAAGATTACTTTTTTTAGGTCAAGAGGTTGATAGCGAGATCTCAAATCAACTTATTGGTCTTATGATATATCTCAGTATGGAGAATGATACCCAAGATCTGTATTTGTTTATAAACTCTCCTGGCGGATGGGTAATACCGGGGGTGGCTCTTTATGATACTATGCAATTTGTACAACCAGATGTACAGACAATATGCATGGGATCAGCCGCTTCAATGGGATCTTTTATCCTGGTCGGAGGAGAAATTACCAAACGTCTAGCATTCCCTCACGCTTGGCGCCAATGAGGCTTTTATTTGAGAGAAAAAAGAAGACTATGCCTTCGCCATATGAAATATGAATATTTAAGTAATAATAGCATGGCACTTTGAATTCGATATAAGAAATTTTGTTTTCAAAACATTAGATTATGTATCGAGAGAGTAATATGAGAAAAAGGTATTTCCTATTTTATTATGGGAAGTCCAGTTCAGCGTCACAAACTTTTTTCACACCAGAGGTCTCTTAACAATATTTATAGTATAGAGCGAAAAAAAAAACAAGATTCTTTTTTCCTTAGTTTATTTGATCAAACAAAAAAGCAACCTTGGGATTGCTGAATGACAGACAAATCACAGACAAAAAAATATAATAAATATAGAAAGCAACGGAGCCATCATAGTATTTTTGAATTCCTCCGAAAAGAAGGGTGGTAAGTTGATCATTTACCGATCGGGGTCTGATCGATCCTATTTTTTTGAAGGTAAGGGTCAATTTTATTGTAGAGCCGTATGCAATGCATAATGCCCGTACGGTTGTTCGATTCTATCTTTTTTCTTGTTATTCTTTATCTTTCTTTTATCTTCCCCTCATCATGCGAAATAGAGAAACCTTTTTTTTCTTATATCATCAGGGTAATGATCCATCAACCCGCTGGTTCTTTTTCTGAAGTAGCAACGGGAGAATTCATCCTGGAAGTGGGAGAACTGCTGAAACTACGTGAAACCCTGACAAGGGTTTATGTACAAAGAACGGGGAAACCCTTCTGGGTTGTATCCGAAGACATGGAAAGAGATATTTTTATGTCAGCAACAGAGGCCCAAGCTTATGGAATTGTTGATCTTGTAGCGGTTGAATGACAATAAATAGCCTTAGTTTCGCGTCAATTCGTGATTTAAAATGAACCCTGTCGCGTTTAATATTCTATGA